TTATCATGAACTATGTAGCGTGCACATCAACATCCATTATATGGTCGCGAAAAAAAAAGTAACATCAAAGAAGAAAAAAAAATCGAAAAAAACAAAGAAATTCGCTCGATTCTCTATTGTGTAATCCATCTAAGATAAATTTGGACTATTCCTACTCCACCCCTGAACTCCCTTAGCCTAGACTTTTAGGTCTTTCAACCAACTAATTTAACCATACAGATACAGCGAATATACCTAAAAAACACATCTATTCTTTAATCATCTAGGAAAAGTATATCTACAGATACCTAAATAGATAAAATCTATATGTATGATAATCTAGAGCACAAATTTGTATGAGTATCTATTCCCCGTATTCATTTAAATGAATACGGGGAATAGATACTCATACAAATGAATCATGTGCCAGGAACCAGATTTGAACTGGTGACACGAGGATTTTCAGTCCTCTGCTCTACCAGCTGAGCTATCCCGACCATTCTTGTGACCTATAAACCTCATTTCTATTTTAAAAGATTACTGGAGTATATGTCAATGAATTTTTGTCAACTAAGTAAAAAAAAAGACAAAAAAGAAAAATTTGTAACTTAGTTTAAGTAATAGTAATTTTTTTATATTGTTAATCACGCATATGAGAATTCCTTGCTCAAAAATAAGATATTTGTACGTTTATCATGAAAAAATTATACGTGTTTCACATATATATTCCAAAACTTGTGACTTAGAATTATGATAAGACAATTTTGAAAAGAAAAATTCCAATTAAGTTGTCAACGAATAAACTGAATAAAACACATAAATAACAACTTAACTAACTTAGAGAGAGGATATAGGAAAAGTAATTAGAAAGTTAAACAGACCCTTTGGGGATAGAGGGACTTGAACCCTCACGATTTCTAAAGTCGACGGATTTTCTTCTTACTATAAATTTCATTGTTGTCGGTATTGACATGTAGAATAGGACTCTATCTTTATTCTCGCCTGATTGATCAGTTCTTCAAAGGATCTATCAGATTATGATGGAATGATTCCTTTCCTAATGCAAAAAGGGAAAGTAGTCAATTCCATGTTTTAGAACAGCTTCCATTGAGTCTCTGCACCTATCCCTTTTTTTATCGCTTTCTGAACTTTTCTTTGTTTTCGGAAAACGGGATTTGGCTCAGGATTGCCCATTGTGAATTCCAGGGTTTCTCTGAATTTGAAAGTTCTCACTTGGTAAGTTTCCCTACCAAGACTCAATCCAATTAAGTCCGTAGCGTCTACCAATTTCACCATATCCCCCTCTTTTTTTATATAATCTCCTTATAATGCTTTTTTTTTTTCTATTATGAGAATTATGCGGGAACTTTTGAATTCATTAAATACAGATTCTTATATTGAAAAATCTTTTGTCCTATTTTTTTTTTTTATTGATTTTCTTTCATCTATACTCAATACCATTATTTGGTTAAATCAGAAATGATTCTATTATCTATATATTCACAATTCAATATACACAGATATATACAACATATCTATTTATATTGTATACCCATACCTATATTCTTTTTTAATGCAATTTGGAATACTCGAATGGTCGATTCTTTTTTTTTTAACAATCCATTTATTTATTTTATATAGAATTGATATAACTAAAACGAATTTAATGGATATAAAAAACCATTCTTTTAATGTAGAATTAGAGATTCATTTAGAAATTGAGCAATATGAAAATGAAATTACGAATTATTTACTAAAACTAATATGGAGTTTAAATAATTAATCCAATATCTTATAATTCTAATATATAAATCCATAGATTATAAATCGAAATATTTGAATTTAATATTTAATAGATAACGATATTGTAAGTAATATAACAATATTGTAAGTAATATCAATTACTGTTTACTTTAATCTAATTATTACACCATTCTACTCAAAAATTAGAATATTTTCGTTCGAATGCTAAATACTATTACTAAATAGTAGTATTAATACTAAATACTCTTTTTTTATTTATATTTATAGTAGATATATATTATATATTTAATAAGATATTCTATATTTTTTCTATGTTCGTATTAATTTGAATTATGTTATAAATAACTAACAATTAATAACAAAGATCCGAGCAGTTTCTTAAATTCCTATGCATACACAATTTCGGTTATGTTAGCCCGCTTAGCTCAGAGGTTAGAGCATCGCATTTGTAATGCGATGGTCATCGGTTCGAATCCGATAGCGGGCTTTTCTTAATTTGTTTTTGATTTTTGACATAATTGATAATATCTTATTTATAATAAAGAAAAAAATTGGGAGAGTTCTATTTCTATGGAACAAATCAAGAAAAGAACCTACTTTTTTTTATATACAATATATATATAGAATATAGTTCGGATATTGATCTAATTAGTCGAATTCTTCTTTGTAGTATAATACTTCGGCAGATTTCATTGCATTTATTTAATTTTTTATTTAGTTTAGTTTTAATTTGGATTTATAAGATTTTCCATTTAAAAAAGGAGTCTTTATGTCACGTTACAGAGGACCTCGTTTCAAAAAAATACGCCGTCTGGGGTCTTTACCAGGACTAACTAGTCAAAGGCCGAGAGTGAAAAGCGAACTTAGAAATCAATCGCGCTACAGTAAAAAATCTCAATATCGTATTCGTTTAGAAGAAAAACAAAAATTGCGTTTTCATTATGGTCTTACAGAACGACAATTGCTTAAATACGTTCGTATCGCCGGAAAAGCTAAAGGATCAACAGGTCAGGTTTTATTACAACTACTTGAAATGCGCTTGGATAACATACTTTTTCGATTGGGTATGGCTGCGACTATTCTGCAAGCCCGCCAATTAATTAACCATAGACATGTTTTAGTTAATGGTCGTATAGTGGATATACCAAGTTATCGTTGCAAACCTCAAGATATTATTACAGCGAAGGATGAACAAAAATCGAAAACTCTGATTCAAAATTATCTTGATTCAGCCCCCCGTGATAAATTGCCAAATCATTTGACTCTTCAGCCATTTCAATATAAAGGATTAATCAATCAGATAATAGATAATAAATGGGTTGGTTTGAAAATAAATGAATTACTGGTTGTAGAATATTATTCTCGTCAGACTTAAACCTAACTAAAATCACAATTGTTTTTATATGAGGATTTTCCACCATTCATATATCATAAAGATGGATATCGGAAAATTTTCATTCCTTGCCCACTTTTTACACTCTTTTTTGTATTACCGAATAAATTAGGAATAGCGAGTCCATATCAAAAAAAAATTTTGAAATAATGGTATGCATTGTGATTTGAAACATTGTGATGAGTAATATTGATGAATTAGGTAAAGATTCGGAAAGAGAGGGATTCGAACCCTCGGTAAACAAAAAGCCTACATAGCAGTTCCAATGCTACGCCTTGAACCACTCGGCCATCTCTCCTACCTAATGATGCCCATAAATCGGGTGAATAGTGAATCATTCATATTTTTGATAGATGCATAAAACCTATTCACAAAATATAAAAATAGAAAGAAAAAAAAACCTCCAACGAGGTCTTAGGATAAAAAATTGGATTAATGAGTCCATTTTTACGTTATTTCGCACTATATTGTACAATTCCTTTATTTGTTTGTGGGATTTCTTTCTCACACGATAAATAACTAAATTATAGAATGGATTTCTACCTATGACTAGATCTCGGATAAATGAAAATTTTATTGATAAGACCTTTTCAATTGTAGCCAATATCTTATTACGAATAATTCCGACAACTTCAGGAGAAAAAAGGGCATTCACTTATTACAGAGATGGTGCGATTTGATTCTATTTTTTTTACCGATTTCGGTAAAGAACGGAAAAAACCCACACTTGTTGAAGGTGAAATTTGTAAATAAAACGATTAATTCCTTCTGTCGTGTATCCTCGATTAATGCAGCCTCATATGCTTAAACTTTAGGTTTATAGTATTAAGCGAAAGGTTATACCTATATTTATGGGGTTAGGTCAACCCTAACCTACTAGGCAGCATGGGGAAAAAAAGCACTACACTTTGGAATCAATAATAGGAAAACTTTGTATATATAGCCTTCCATGTCTTATCGGGATTGCGACAAACACGAATGGTTGGGACAATAAACATCCATCTCGTTCATATTTTGGATACCCATATAACCATCGAAGATTATTGAAGTGACTAATTCCTGTAAATTTAGCAGCGTTGAGGACAAAGAAATTGTTGGAGTTACTGTTTTTTATCCAGTACCAACATACTTAATGTTAATAAACATAATTTTTTTACAGGAAGGTTGGCTAGAGATTTTTTGTAAAAACACTAGACCCTGTTCAGTTGATAATGAGAATACGGCAATCTTTTTTGATTCTATGTATTTTTATCATTACACACATAAGGGAGGAGCCGTATGAAATGAAAATCTCACGTACGGTTCTGGAGCGGAGATTCTTTAAACTGAATGACGACCGTAACGGATGTCAGCTCAATCTGAAGGAAATTATGCGGAAGCTTTACAGAATTATTATGAGGCTATGCGACTGGAAATTGATCCCTATGATCGAAGTTATATACTTTATAACATAGGCCTTATCCATACAAATAACGGAGAACATACTAAAGCTTTGGAATATTTTTTTCGCGCGCTCGAACGAAACCCATTCTTACCCCAAGCTTTTAATAATATGGCCGTGATCTGTCATTACGTACGACTATCTCCACTATAGAAAGAAAAAAGAAAAGAACCCAAGCAAATCCACAAATACTAATATCATAAATACTAGAAAAAAAGGCTTTCTACATATACATATATCGTCCAAAACAACGATCTTTATCAGCTGTAGCAAAGAAAGAAACTTCATAGAAGTCAAAAAATATGAAGAAATAGATATGCCTAGATACCCTTTTTTCTATGGATAAAAGATCTAATTGATAAAGGAAGCATCGTAAGGATCAATTAACGCGGTTTTGGGCCGATACAATAAAAACTGCTTACT